TTCCCCTACTTGCTTCATCAAAAACTAAATCACAAGCTTCTGATAAAAAACGAGCAGTTTTAGTAAGATTTGTAATATGAATACCTTTACGCTTGGCAGAAATATAAGGTGCCATCCTAGGATTCCATTTCCTAGTACCATGACCAAAATGAACTCCCGCTTCCATCATCTCTTCCAAATTGATATTCCAATATCTTCTTGTCATTTCTCCCCCCCACTTCCGCTTTTTTTTGAAAAAAAAAAAGCGACGAGGTTGCCCTGAACTAAATAATTGTTCCGATGGAACATTTTCTTCTACCGGAGATTGGCCGTGTCGATGTCGATACACGATCCAAACCCCTACCCTCTATTCATTATTATCTTTATTTCGATTACCACATAAAATGACCATAAATAAAGAGTTTTTTTTTAATGAAAATTAAAAAAGTATGAATCCACTTTTAGGAATCATTAAATCCTCTAAATGATTGTTCTGATGTATCATGAAACTTCTTTGAAATAGAAGAATCAAATAATTCTCTGTTGTGGAACAAAATATCTCTGATTTCCCCCTCGAAAAAATTCTTCTTTTTGGTTTTCAAAGGAATGTTCTTATGTTGCCTTGAACGATGCACTAATCCTTTGAATCCGGTACCAACGGGTATCATCCCCCCTATAACAACGTTCTCTTTTAGGCCTTTCAACCAATCGATACGGCCCCGGAGAGCAGCTTTGGCCAAAACTCGAGCAGTTTCTTGAAAACTCGCTTCAGATATGAAACTTTGCGTATTCAAAGATGCCCTTGTTATTCCCAATAGGATGGCGCGGTAACAGATCGATTCTTCCAAAGCGCGCCCCGTTCGCGCCGCTCGCAACAATCCAATTAGTTCTCCAGGTAAAAAAACATTAGACATTCCATCCTCTGAAACCAACACCTTTGATGTTATTTGGCGTACAATAATTTCTATGTGCCTATTATGGATTTGCACCCCCTGGGATCGATAAACCTTTTGGATCTTATTAACCAAAGATATACGACTTTGCACTATAGTTAGCTCAGCCCCAATCAAGAATCCCCAAGGAATTCCAAGAATTTTTTTTATATGCTCGTTCCAACCCTCAATTCTTTTTTTTAGGTTCATCGATATTGAATCAATTGAACGCACTTCTAACACTTGTTCCACTTTTGGAAGACCCTGCGTTATATCACCGGATCTCGATTTTTCATATATAAATGTAACTAATGTATCTCCTTCGTAAAGGATTTCTCCATAATGACCATGAACAGTTGCTCCTGGAGTGGCCAAATAAGGCTTGGCGGATCTTATTACTACAGAGTCAACTTGAACAATCAAAACTTGACCCGATTTGAGATGGGGTCCGTTTTTGGCTATACATACATTTTCACAAATAAACTGTCCAAGACTAATTATTGTAGATCTTTCTTCAAAATAATTATGATAATAATTAGGATGACAAAAATACCAATTCAAATTGAATGAATTCAAAACGATGTTACTGCATGAATCGGGATTCAAAATTCTCCCATTTTCATCCATTAAATAATAGTTAATTACTTGAAAAGTCTGTTTTAAATTTTCAAGTTGCAAATATTTAGTTACCAAAATAGGATTATGAGTTATTAAATAGTAAAATGAATAAAAATTCAAAAATTGAAGGACTGTTCCTAAAGGGCCAATCAAATTCCTAATTTGAATTATAGGATCTGTTTTAATTGATTCTTTTATCACATTGTGATATTTTCCAGCGTTGAATGGACCCATTCGGAAACAATTAGATGATGACAAAATTATCAAAGATGGGCATTCCTTATTTTTATTTAACAACGTGCGAATAGTTCCTTGATTTTGGCTAAGTGATTGTTGAATTTTTGTCTTGGAATAAAAGGGATTGCTATTGGTGTAATCTGACACATTATCTGAATCTGAGATCAATCCTGAGCCTGAGGGATCATTCCTTTTTCTGAGATACGAAATAGGGAATTTCACTAAGTCAATTCTTAGGAAATCTCGAATCAGACCATTTGTACTTACTTCAACAAAGGAAGTATGAGCCTCTTCGATAGAAGAACTTTTTTTGTCTTGGTCCCAATTCAAAATTAAACAAGTCCGAACTAATTGAATACTTGTATCAGAAATTCCCCGAATTGGTTTGCCATTTCTGTAAACAATATAATTGACAACTCGAAGTTGTATATTATCCCTTTCTTGTAACAGATCCGGGGGGAAGAGTGTTGCTAAATTTATACCGTCCGATATTTCATATGTCACTACGGGTCGAACTAAAACAAAATACTTTTTCTTAGTAGGTGTGATCCGTTGGACATAGATCCAATTTTTCAATTTTTTGGATTCCTTAGAATTTGTTTTTCCTGTTCCTGGGGGTATCAAGATGCCACTGTGTCGGGATATCTTATCTGTCTCTCCAGGAAAATGGATATCTCCAGAAAAGATTTTCAGTTCAATCCTTTTTTTTTTTCTCTCCACTCGGACTAATCCGC